GAAGTCGATTTGCTTTATAAAAAGAAGATATCAATGAACTTCTATGAAATGGTTTCACGGGATTCAGCCAATTGTCTTGATCGTGGAATATCATTGATAAATAGGAATCCGTGTTATCAAAGGATTTCCTGCGATTATTTCTAGTATGGAATGAGTCAATCATCCCCTTTGGTATCTTAATCTTATTGAACACAAATGGTGATATTGTTCCGTCCAATAAGAAGGGTTTCCATTGTTCCACATGAGCCTTTTGAAGACTTATTGATTCTAACACCGGTTTGAAGAATGGCTCATTCGGATTCGGACATTCATCGATGGGGATTCGCTCGAACCTATCCATGGGGATATTCCCGGAACTCACACATAAAAAAGAGCAAAAACGAAGTAAGTTAGACCCCAATAAAAGCAAGTTGGACAAAAAAAGAAGTGACTTGTCCAAAAAGAAAGGAAGTGGCTTAGACAAATCTTTTTTGTCGATAATAACCTCAGACCAATCAACTTGATTAATACCTAATCGATCAAACATTACTTGAAGGCGGCTCTTCTGCTCAGAAACGAAATGTTCCTGGAAATTCTTGCTCCCATTGGACCATTTGTATCTATATGCATCAGGATTCCGATTCATGGATCTCTCGGTTCGAGAAATCCAAATAAGGGGATCGAACCTTTTCTTCTGACTCTTTTTCAAATTCGATAAATGTTGGTTGATCCTATATTTCATTATAGTTCTATGATTCAGAGTATCCTTTCCTATTTGATCCCTTTGAATTCCATATTCGAAGTTGCGATCGGATCTATTCATTAAAAAGAATCGATTCAATACATTTCTTATGTACCCAGAGGTACTATATGGGATTTGAATCAGATTTCGGATCAATCTGTATTGATTGACTGCCTCCATTATGTTGTTGCTAGCAAATACCACTCTTTTTGGTTGTGGATCTTCCAAATCATTACCGCAGGAGATCCGGACCCGTTTTTTTCTGATCCTTCGAGAAAAAGATGCATTCTCTTCATAAAAAATAGGAGGTAGAACCAATAAAGATTTCTTTTTCGATTCATCCCTGGCCTCATTCAAGAATTGTTTTTGATCCAATTCGTAGGAATCAATAGAAAAGGCAAATCCCTTATGATACACCAGATCCGGCTCGGTTATTGATAGAGTGAATAGATCTGCCATTTCTTGAAATCTCTCTTCTGATTCAAAATCGTGGTGTAACCTGTATCCTCCCCTGTTCCGGTCATGGAATAGATGAAATAAATCAAAAAATGGATTTTTGTTCAAGAATGAAATCTTATTGGAACTGTTCATATCCGGTTCATCCTTCGGAACCATATCACATCCCGAATCTGATGAAATAGGATGAATTGAGACGGTATTTTGTAAATACGTAATTATCTTGAATATATTAACCATTTCTTTATTTTCCGATCGCCTGGAAGGGGCAAAAGAAAGATCTTGGTCTTTCTTCAACAATTTTGGATCTCTAGTGGACCTCTCAGTAGGATTCGAACCCAGATGAAGTTCTGACCATATATCAGAGAAAAAAGAACGAACGGATCTTGTAGGATTCCCAAGAAATTCTTCGATTTCTTCCGGAAGCAGATGATTAATCATCTGCTTCTCACGTTCCGTGAATAGCCGGGACATTGAGGAATAGCCAGAAAGGCATTTGGGGAATCGGTCTGATTCTATCTCTGTTCGTTCCGTTTGAAGAAAGGAAGGATCCCAAAGAATCGATCTTTCTTTTAGTTGTTGAATCTCTCTTTGATTGACCAATGTGTGATATTCCGAATCCTCATTACTAATGGAATCCAAATGATCCCTGGATTGATCAGAAGATTCTTTCAGTTGGCTAAAATCCGTTACTTGAACGAAACTAGATCTTGTATATTGAATATTTGACGATACATTCTGTACCTTGCTAAAAAACCGATCCCTGTTTACCAACCGCACATTGTCTAACCAAATCCAATTCTCTCTCGATACGTTCCTCAAAAAATCCGATTCGTGCAGATTCTTCCCCCAACTAACGAAGAGATCTTGGCGGAATTGCCACATATGAAATTGAGCACTATTTTGCAAAGAAATAGCCCACTTGTTTCTCGAGAAGGGATGGGAAACATGCTCAATATCATTTGATTGAGTAGTTGACCCAGCCCCTTGTTGTTTGAAGAAACCCTCCACTTCACTTGGTATTTTTTCACGAAAAGCAGACATGAGATAAGAAATCCAGTGTTTCACTAAGATTTCGAATAGCGGTCCCGAATTCAAGTTGATTGGATTTCGCCTCTTCCTCAGAGAAAGACGATCAAACAATTCCCAATCGTGGTCCTTGCGGGTCGGATCGTCCATATAATATACAAAAAGAAACTTCAGATATTTGAGATCTTTCTCTTTGAATAAGATCTCAATTCCAGCGACGGTTTCATTAGATATCTTACAACTAGAATCCCTCTTTTTTCCGATCCAGTTCCTCCACCACCGCGAACCCCAGTTAGATTCAGGGATGCTACACTTTTTAGTTATTGGTAGAACCCAAGTACTCTCTTTCGGATTCAGGAAACAACTCTCAGAGATCTTTTTTCCTTTTGGAAGATACAGGAGCGAAACAATCAACCTATTGATATTGGAAGACCCCACGGATTCTTCCAATGTATCATTTCTGGGTCCAATGGAATTCATAGGTATAGGAAGAAGTCCTATCAAATAGAGATTTTTTCTTTCGACCATATTTCGATTGTTAATACGATATAATATAAGGACCGCTGCTACAAAGAGTATTACACCCTTGATCGTGAAATATCGATTGCTTGTTGAACCCTGTGAATTACGTGAAAGTAGGATACTCCAAATTCGGGGGTCAAAGAGTTTTATAAAACGTTCTTGGTGGAAAAAAATGTGAATGAAAGATCGCACTGAATTAAATTGGGTCCATGAATCTAAGAAATAGTCAGAATTCTTGATCTCTCTCAATATCTCTCTCAATTCGAAAATCCAGGATTTTAATTGATTTCCCTCCATAAATAGATTTCCCTCCATAAATTGATTTCCCTCCATAAATTGATTTCCCTCCATAAATTAGAAATTCCTCCTAAATATGGTATTTGATTTACCCTAAAGATTTCATTTCAATAGGAATTTGGTTGTACGAGGATCCCCGCTAAGCATCCATGGCTGAATGGTTAAAGCGCCCAACTCATAATTGGCGAATTCGTAGGTTCAATTCCTACTGGATGCACGTCAACGGGACCCTCCAATAAGTCTATTGGAATTGGCTCTGTATCGATGGAATCTCATCATCCATACATAACGAATTGATGTGGTAGATGTAGATACATATTATGTAGATTCATATATTATGTATTATGATATATTATTATGTATTATGATATATGAACAGTAAGAACTAGCATTCTTATTGAAACGAAAATCAAATCATAGGGAAGAAAGTAGATTTATGGATGGAATCAAATATGCAGTATT